GAAAGTCATCATATATGTTGGGGCGGGCTAAAAATTTAATATTTTTTAACATATTTTTCTCTCATCAGTCCAGACAAAGCCCACAAATTTTTTGGGGCGGGCTAATTGTTATTGTAGCTTAAATTATCTAAAGCACGGCACTGAAAATGCCGAAATGGACACAGTCCCAAAAACAAAAGTCTTAGTCTTAAACTTATTATTACTTATAAATAAAATTATACATGCAAGCCTCCACAAACCTGTGAGTCCATAGCATCAGGCACGCCCACCGCAGCCCACAACGCTAAGCAGCTACTTGCCACACCCACACGGCCCTCAGCAGTAATTAACATTGGGCGATAGGTGAAAACCTGACCCAGTTATAATTATCCCAACGCTGGTAAATTTCGTGCCAGCTACCGCGGTTATACGAACCAAGCTAAAAGTAATAAAACAACGGCGTAAAGCGTGGCCACTTTAAACACCTAAAAAATTATAACCAAACAACACTCACATGGTAAAATATAGAATATTAGAAGCCCTTAGTTATAATTAACAGACACCTAGGACCCACGACCCCTAAGACACAAACTAGGATTAGATACCCTACTATGCTTAGGAATTAATCACGACAAAAATTACTAACAATTTGTCCGCCAGAAGATTACGGGCGAAAGCCTAAAACTCAAAAGACTTGACGGTGTCCCACTTCTACCTAGAGGAGCCTGTTTCATAATCGATAACCCCCGCTCAACCCGACCCCTCCTTGAATCACATTCAGCCTATATACCGCCGTCCCTCTTGCTTACCCTTTGAAAGACATAACAGTAAGCCCAATAGTTAATTAACTAAAAAATCAGGTCAAGGTGTAGCTTATGGAGGGGAGAAAATGGGCTACATTCTCTATTATAGATCACCACGGAAAGTACCCTGAAATAAAGTACACAAAGGTGGATTTAGTAGTAAGTTGAATTAGAGTATTCAACTAAAACTAGCCCTGGGACATGTACACACCGCCCGTCACCCTCCTCAACCCTTAACCCCAATTAAATTTATAATAAATATAAACCCAACAAGATGAGGCAAGTCGTAACAAGGTAAGCGCACTGGAAAGTGCGCTTGGAATATCAAAAAGTAGCTTACACCACAAAGCATCTGGCTTACAACCAGAAGACGCTGTCCATACAACCTTTTTGACCCTTCAACCAACGCCCAACCACCCCCACAAACCCATAGACCCACCTTAAAACCAAAACATTTGACAAGCATAGTATGAGAGACAGAACTGCATTCTGGCGCACAACAGTACCGCAAGGGAAACAAGAAAGAAAAATTAAACACATAAAAGCAAAATAAGCAGAGATTAAAACCCATACCTCTTGCATCATGGTTTAACAAGTCAACCATGGACAAAACGCCCCATTTCTCAGCCCATTACCCCGAAATCAAGTGAGCTACCTCTAACCAACTTATAAGAGTCAACCCGTCACTGTAGCAAAAGTGTGGGACGAGTTAGAGATAGAAGTGAAAAGCCTAACGAACTTGACGATAGCTGGTTATCCACCAAATGAACCTAAGTTCAACTTTAGACTGTTATATCAAACTATTCGACCACAATTAGTCTAAAAGATAATCAATGAGGGCACAGCCTCATTGAAAAGGAAACAGCCCCAATTAGAGAACCACCTACCTTATTTTCTCCCGTAGGCCCTAAAGCAGCCAACAAAAACAAAATGCGTTACAGCAACAAACACCCACAATACCACAATATATAAACACCCCCTACTATCCACTGGATAAATCTACCAACATAGAAACACCCATGTTAAAACTAGTAATAAGAAAAATTCTCTCATGCACAAGAAAATATTAACAGACATAATAAATTGAACTAAACAAAACACAAGAAAACCCTACCCACCAACACTGTTAACCCAACCCAGGCGTGCATAAAGAAAGATTAAAAGTTACAAAAGGAACTCGGCAAACAAAGTCCCAACTGTTTACCAAAAACATAGCCTTTAGCTCAACAAGTATTAAAGGTAATGCCTGCCCAGTGATATTTTTCAACGGCCGCGGGATCCTACACCGTGCAAAGGTAGCATAATCACTTGTCATCTAAATAATGACTAGTATGAATGGCCCTATGAGGACTTCCCTGTCTCTTGTAACCAATCAATGAAACTGATCCCCCAGTCCAAAAGCTGGGATAAAATCACAAGACGAAAAGACCCTGTGGAACTTATAAGTGCCAATCAACAAAATGACACAATCACTTTTAGTTGGGGCAACTTTGGAACAAAACAAAACTTCCAATTATGATAATACCTTAACCCAAAATTAGGTCTACACACCAACCTTTGACCAACAATTGACCCAGTATTACTGATTAAAGAAACAAGCTACCCCAGGGATAACAGCGCCATCCCCTCTTAGAGCCCAAATCGACGAGCGGGGCTTACGACCTCGATGTTGGATCAGGGCCCCCAAACAGTGCAGCAGCTGTTAAAGGTTTGTTTGTTCAACAATTAATGCCCTACGTGATCTGAGTTAAGACCGGAGTAATCCAGGTCGGTTTCTATCTGTGCAAAAGTTTTTTCCAGTACGAAAGGACCGAAAAAACCAAGTCAATGTTACAGACACACTTGCCAATCACAAACTGACACCACTAAAATTTTAAATAGGCCAAAATTAATCAGCCCGAAACCAGGGCTTTATTGGAGTGGCAGAGACAGGATAATGCAAAAGACCTAAGCCCTTTTTACAGAAGTTCAACCCTTCTCTCCAACAATTACAACCGCCATAACACTTGCCCTATACATCCTCCCAATCATCCTAGCAGTGGCATTCTTAACACTGCTAGAACGAAAAATACTAGGATATGTACAACTTCGAAAAGGCCCAAATATTGTAGGCCCAATAGGAACACTCCAACCAATCGCAGATGCCCTAAAACTATTTACAAAAGAACCAACCCGTCCACTAACATCCTCCCCAATCCTATTTATCCTATCCCCAACAATTGCCCTCACCCTAGCACTAATATTATGAACCCCACTATCCATGCCAACTCCAATAGCCAACCTAAACTTCGCCATACTTTTTATCCTTGCACTCTCAAGTATAGCAGTATATACAATTCTCTGATCCGGCTGAGCCTCAAACTCAAAATATGCCATATTAGGAGCAATACGAGCCATCGCCCAAACCATCTCCTACGAAGTAACACTAGCCATCATCCTTTTATCCACAATCCTTACAGCCGGAAATTTCACAATACAAACACTAATTACAACACAAGAACACATCTGAGCCGCCCTATATACATGACCCCTAATAATAATATGATTCATCTCAACCCTAGCCGAAACAAACCGCGCACCATTTGACTTAACAGAAGGAGAATCCGAGCTTGTATCCGGCTTTAATGTAGAATATGCAGCCGGACAATTTGCACTATTCTTCCTCGCCGAATACTCAAATATTCTAGCTATAAATACACTCACCACCCTACTATTTTTAAACCCCGGACCAATTCAACCAGAATTATTTACCATTAACCTACTGACAAAAACAACCCTACTAACACTAGCATTCTTATGAACACGCGCATCATACCCACGATTCCGATACGACCAGCTAATACACCTCTTATGAAAACAATTCTTACCCATCACCCTAGCACTATGCCTGTGACACACCTCCTTCCCCATCTCCCTTTCAGGGTTACCGCCAAATTAGCGGAAATGTGCCCGAGACACTAAGGATTACTTTGATAGAGTAAAATACAGGGATACCAACCCCCTCATTTCCTAGAAAAATGGGACTCGAACCCACACCAAAGAGACCAAAACTCTCCGTACTCCCTCTATACTACTTCCTAGCACAGTCAGCTAATCAAGCTCTCGGGCCCATACCCCGAAAATGTTGGATACACCCAACCTCTGCTAATGTCCCCCCTAATCAACAGTATACTAGTCCTGTCATTAATCACCGGAACTTTAATTACAATAAACAGCAACCATTGACTCCTAGCCTGACTTGGATTAGAAATTAATATAATAGCTATCGTACCCATAATCTCAAAAACCCACCACCCACGAGCAACCGAGGCCACAATCAAATACTTTCTAGCACAGACAGGAGCATCTCTACTTATATTATTTGCAAGCTCCACTAATGCCTGACACACAGGAACATGAGACATCGCCCAGCTCACAAACCCCACATCATGCACAACCCTCACCATTGCCCTTTGCATAAAAATTGGCCTAGCCCCAATACACCTGTGATTACCAGAAGTAATACAAGGAACAACTTTAAAAATGGCCCTCATCATTGCAACATGACAAAAATTAGCCCCAATAAGCCTAATCCTAATAACATCCAATAGTCACTCAAAACCCCTACTCATGCTAATAGCAACATTATCTATTATTATTGGGGGCTGAGGCGGACTAAACCAAACACAATTACGAAAAATTATAGCCTATTCCTCAATTGCCAACATAGGGTGAATAATAATTATTTTACAACAAGCACCAAAACTCACCACATTCACCCTTCTCCTATATATCATAATAACTACAACAATATTTATAACATTAACACCCCAAAAAACAAAAACAATTAAAACAATTGGAACAACATGAACACTCTCACCATCACTCACAATCATTACAATACTTACATTAACATCCCTTGGAGGCCTTCCACCAATAACAGGATTTATGCCAAAATGACTTATTCTAGAAAAACTATTATCAGAAAACATAACACCACTAGCAACTATTACTGCAATAGCGACACTCCTAAGCTTATTCTTTTATCTTCGATTATTCTACACAACAACTATAACAATCTCCCCAAATACAACAAACACAACACAAAAATGACGACTACAAACAAAAACCATAACAATCATCATGCTAACCACCCCAATAACACTAATACTACTCCCAGTTCTTCCACTAATTACCCCATAAGAAATATAGGCTACATATAAACCATGGGCCTTCAAAGCCCAAACTGTGAACTACTCACTATTTCTGCTTAAGACTTGCGCTACTTCAACACATCTCCTGAATGCAACTCAGACACTTTAATTAAGCTAAAGCCTCCCTGGATAAGCGGGCCTCGATCCCACGAAAATTTAATTAACAGCTAAAAACCCAAACCAGCGGGCTTTTATCCAACTTCCCGTCGCTATTACGACGGGAAAGCCCCGGCACCTTTTGGGTGCGTGTTTGAATTTGCAGTTCATCGTACGGGGCTTGATAAGAGGGAATATCCCGTCGTCAGGGCTACAACCTGCCGCAATAACTTTGCTACCTTACCTATGACAATTACTCGTTGATTCTTTTCCACAAACCACAAAGATATCGGCACCCTGTATTTAATTTTTGGTGCCTGAGCCGGAATAGTTGGCACGGCCCTAAGTCTCTTAATTCGAACAGAACTTAGCCAGCCGGGTTCCCTACTTGGCGACGACCAAGTCTATAACGTTATCGTAACAGCCCATGCTTTTGTTATAATTTTTTTTATGGTTATACCAGTTATAATCGGGGGCTTTGGAAACTGACTCGTTCCATTAATAATTGGTGCTCCAGACATAGCCTTCCCACGAATAAACAACATAAGCTTTTGGCTCCTTCCCCCCTCATTTCTCCTCCTACTGACATCCTCAGTTGTTGAGTCAGGTGCGGGAACCGGATGAACGGTGTACCCACCACTAGCCGGGAATCTGGCTCACGCAGGGGCCTCTGTCGACCTAACAATCTTTTCACTACACCTGGCCGGCGTGTCATCTATCTTAGGTGCCATCAATTTCATCACAACATGTATTAACATAAAACCACCAGCCATAACACAATATCAAACCCCCCTGTTTGTCTGATCTGTTATAATCACAGCAGTACTACTACTTCTATCACTCCCAGTTCTCGCTGCCGGCATTACAATGCTCCTAACGGACCGTAATCTCAATACCTCCTTCTTTGATCCCGCAGGAGGAGGAGACCCAGTGCTTTACCAACATTTATTCTGATTCTTTGGCCACCCGGAAGTATATATTCTGATTCTTCCTGGTTTTGGAATAATTTCCCACGTAGTAGCATATTATGCAGGAAAAAAAGAACCCTTCGGCTACATGGGCATAGTGTGAGCGATAATGTCCATTGGGTTCCTGGGCTTTATTGTATGAGCACACCACATATTTACCGTTGGAATAGATGTAGACACTCGAGCCTATTTCACCTCAGCTACAATAATTATTGCAATTCCAACCGGTGTAAAAGTGTTTAGCTGACTAGCAACCCTACACGGCGGACAAATTCAATGACACCCAGCAATACTATGGGCTCTAGGCTTCATTTTTTTATTCACAGTAGGTGGACTAACAGGCATTATTTTAGCAAACTCATCACTAGATATTATCCTACATGACACCTACTATGTAGTAGCCCACTTCCACTATGTACTATCAATAGGCGCTGTCTTCGCAATTATAGCAGGACTTGTCCACTGATTTCCCCTATTTACCGGCTACACACTACACGAAACATGGGCAAAAATTCACTTCCTAACGATGTTTGCAGGAGTAAATATAACCTTCTTCCCCCAACACTTCCTAGGTCTGGCCGGGATACCTCGTCGATACTCAGACTACCCCGATGCTTATACAATCTGAAACACAATGTCTTCTATCGGATCAATAATCTCATTTATCGCCGTAATAATAATGGTGTTTATAATCTGAGAAGCATTCTCTGCAAAACGCCTAGTAATTAACTCACCAATAACTGTAACCAATATTGAATGACTTCACGGATCACCACCACCAAGCCACACATACGAAGAACCCGTATTTGTCACTACCAAAAGAGGAAGGATTTGAACCCTCACCAACTGATTTCAAGCCAGCCATACAACCAACAATACTTCTCTTTTAAGATTCTAGTAAAACTATTACATAGCAATGTCGACGCTAAATTACAGTAAAATACTGTGAATCTTTCTATGTCACACCCAGCCCAATTAGGCCTTCAAAACGCATCTTCTCCAATTATAGAAGAACTTTTAAACTTTCACGACCACGCCCTAATAATCGTTTTTTTAATTAGTGCCCTAGTTCTCTATATTATCTCATCCACCGTCTCCGCTAAACTAACACATACCGCCACCATGGACGCCCAAATTATAGAAATTATTTGAACTATCCTCCCGGCCCTAATTTTAATTACCATTGCCCTCCCCTCCCTACGAATTCTTTACCTCACAGACGAAGTTAATGATCCAAACCTTACAATCAAAGCTATTGGACACCAATGATACTGATCATACGAATATACTGACTACAACTCCGCCTCATTCGACTCTTACATAGTACCCACCGAAAACTTAGACCCAGGAAGCTTCCGCCTACTAGATGTTGATTCACGAATACTTATTCCTATACAAACACAGGCACGAATTCTAGTTACAGCAGAAGATGTACTACATTCATGAGCTGTGCCCTCCTTAGGGGTAAAAATAGATGCCATTCCAGGTCGACTAAACCAAACAACACTTATAACATCACGACCGGGAGTGTTCTACGGACAATGCTCAGAAATCTGCGGAGCAAACCACAGCTTCATACCAATCGTTGTTGAATCTGTTCCACTAAAAACATTCGAAACCTGACTAGAAGAACTTTACATTAAGAAGCTTTCATAGCACTAGCCTTTTAAGCTAGAGACGGAGATACCAACTCCCTTAATGACCATGCCACAGCTTAACCCAACACCTTGATTTATTGTCTTCTTAACAGTGTGACTTGCTTTAATATTATATACCACAAAAACTACGAAGCTTCAACAACCAAATACACCAACAACACATCAAGCCCCAAACAAAAAACCAGCTAACTGACAATGACCATAACCCTATTTGACCAATTTTCAATTCAACATTTAATAGGAATTCCTATTATTATTCCAGCAATCTTTATCCCAATACTAATAATCCCCTCCACCAAACGCCTATTACCCAGTCGACCATATCATTTACTCCAGTGGGTAACAAAAAGCGCAGCCAAACAAATTCTCACCCCCCTAAATTTAACAGGACAAACATGAACAAACACCTTAATAAGCCTCCTATTAATGTTAATTATTCTCAACACAATGGGCCTATTTCCTTATACATTCACCCCAACAACCCAACTATCTATAAATATTGCACTAGCTTTTCCCCTCTGACTAGCCACTGTTCTAAAAGGCCTAAAAACAAACCCCAACCACGCCCTAGCCCACCTAGTGCCAGAAGGAGCACCAGGACCACTCATCCCAGCATTAATCATTATTGAAACAATTAGCCTCTTTATCCGACCCATCGCATTAGCTGTTCGACTCACAGCAAACCTCACAGCAGGGCACCTCCTAATTCACCTAATCTCAACGGCAACAATAGTACTAATACAAATTATACTACCAATTGCAACATTAACCCTAACCCTCCTATTCCTACTAACAGCTTTAGAAATCGCAGTCGCTATAATTCAAGCCTACGTATTTACCCTTCTCCTTTCTCTATACCTAGAAGAAAACACATATGACACACCAAGCTCACTCATATCATATAGTTAACCCAAGCCCATGACCACTAACCGGCGCCACCGCCGCTTTTGCCCTTACGGGTGGTTTAGTAATATGATTCCACCACAACAAACTTACCCTACTACAAATTGGTCTAATCCTCATACTACTAACAATAATCCAATGATGGCGCGACATCGTACGAGAAAGCACATATCAAGGACACCACACCCCAACAGTACAAAAAGGTCTTCGATACGGAATAATTCTATTCATTACCTCAGAAGTTTTCTTCTTTATCGGCTTCTTTTGAGCATTTTACCACTCAAGCCTCGCCCCCACACCCGAACTAGGGGGACAATGGCCACCAAGTGGAATTTTTCCACTAAATCCAATAGAAGTCCCCCTCCTCAACACAGCTGTTCTACTAGCTTCAGGCATTACCGTTACATGAGCACACCATGCCATCATATCGGGGAAACACAAAGAAGCCACCCAAGCACTCGCACTAACAATTATTCTAGGCCTATATTTTACCCTCCTCCAAGCAATAGAATACTACGAAGCCCCATTTACCATCGCCGATAGCGTGTATGGAACAACATTCTTCGTCGCCACAGGCTTCCACGGACTCCATGTAATCATCGGCTCCTCCTTCCTACTAATCTGCCTCCTACGACAAATTAACCACCACTTTACCATACAACACCACTTCGGCTTCGAAGCAGCCGCCTGATATTGACACTTCGTAGACGTAGTTTGACTATTCTTATATATCTCTATCTACTGATGAGGCTCATACTTTTCTAGTATAACTATTACAAATGACTTCCAATCATTTAATCTTGTATTAACAAGGAAAAGTAAATGATCATTATTACAACCTCAATATTACTAATCTCATCACTATTAATTCTCTTAAATCTCTGACTTCCGACCATCGCCCAAGACACAGAAAAACTATCCCCATACGAATGCGGCTTCGACCCCCTAGGAACAGCGCATGTCCCATTCTCATTACAATTTTTCCTTATCGCAATTATATTTCTATTATTTGACCTAGAAATCGCACTCCTCCTCCCCCTTCCTTGAGCCATAAACAACCCCACCCCAACAACAACTCTAACATGAACACTCCTTATTATTATTATTCTCCTACTCGGTTTCATCTATGAATGGGCCCAAGGAGGACTTGAATGAGCAGAATAACCACGCAGGACTAGTTTAACGCAAAACAAATGATTTCGACTCATTAAATTTCAATCACCGAAGCCTGCTACAATGACTGCTACCCTATTTATAATTAACATCTCTTTCACGCTAAGCCTACTAGGCTTAGCAATTTATCGAACACACCTTATCTCAGCACTACTTTGCATCGAAAACATAGCACTTACCTTATTCCTTATATTTACCGCCCTGTCAACAAACTTATTATCAACAACACTAATAACAACCCCAATCACACTACTAACTTTCGCGGCCTGCGAGGCCAGCACAGGACTAGCACTAATAATTGCCACAGCCCGAACACACGGCTCAGACCACCTAAAAACCTTCAATCTATTACAATGTTAAAAATCTTAATCCCAACACTATTTCTAATCCCAACCTCTGCCCTAATCATGCCCAACCTCATGTTTCTAACCTTCACCACCTACTCACTAATAATTGCAATCACTAGCCTAAAACTACTAACATCATCAACACTCCCATACACCAACATAACACAACAACTGGGCACAGACCACATCTCATCCCCCCTACTCGCATTAACATGCTGGATACTACCACTAATAACCCTAGCCAGCCAAAATTTTATAAAAATAGAACCAACACCACGAAAACGAATATTCCTTGCAAACCTAGCCCTCCTCCAAGCTACTCTAATTATAACATTTTCAACCACCGACTTACTAATATTTTATGTTTTATTCGAAACAACACTAATTCCAACACTTGTCCTAATTACACGCTGAGGTCATCAAATTCAACGCCTCACAGCCGGAGTTTACTTCCTATTTTACACCTTAGCCGGATCAATCCCTATATTAATCGCCGTCCTACGACTATCAACAACCATAAACCACACATCTATGCCCCTTATATCAATAACCCCCGACCATAACCAAACATGAACCCAAAATATAATTTGACTGGCCATCATACTAGCATTTATAGTAAAAATGCCCCTATACGGAGTCCACCTATGACTCCCAAAAGCCCATGTAGAAGCCCCAATCCCCGGATCAATAATCCTCGCCGCCATTCTACTTAAACTCGGCGGCTATGGCATTATTCGAGTACTACCAATTTGCCCCCCACCAAACACAGCTCTAATCTACCCGTTCATAATACTCGCATTATGAGGCATTATTATAACAAGTCTGATTGGACTCCGCCAACCAGACCTAAAAGCCCTAATCGCATACTCCTCAGTCGGCCACATAGGTTTAGTAATCTCAGCCACACTCATTCAAACACACTGAGGACTTTCAGGCGCCATGCTACTAATAATTGCCCACGGACTTACTTCCTCCGCCTTATTCTGCCTAGCCAACATAAATTATGAACGCACACACAGCCGAGCACTACTACTACTTCAAGGAGCACAAATCATCTTTCCCCTTATAGCCGCATGATGAATTATTGCAAGCCTAACAAACATAGCCCTCCCCCCAACAATTAACTTTATAGGAGAACTCCTAATCTTAACTACCCTTATAAACTGATGCCCACTAACAATTATCATTACTGCCATTGGAACAACCCTCACAGCAGCATACACCCTATACATACTCCTATCTACACAACACGGTAAACTACCCCATGGACTATCACTACCACCAGTAGAAACCCGAGAACACCTTCTATTAGCACTACACATGCTTCCACTAATTCTAATTACCATAAAACCAAATCTACTGTTTTAACCGTTTGTATAGTTTAAAAAAAACATTAGGCTGTGACCCTAAAAATAGAAGATATTCTTACAGACCAAGAGTGACACCACCAACACTGCTAATGTTTGTACCTAGACATAACACCTCTAGCACTCTTACTTTTAAAGGAAAAAAGCTATCCGTTGGCCTTAGGAGCCACCACTCTTGGTGCAACTCCAAGTAAAAGTACCATGCAACAACTAACCCCCGTATTCTATCTACTCATGTTATCCTTACTAATATACCCAGTACTGCCCCTACCATACAAAACAAACTGAGCCCTTCTCATCAAACTAGCCCTATTACTCAGCATAATTCCCCTCCTACACTTCATCAACACACAACAAGAAACCGCAATCACCCTAGACTGATGATTCACCACAACCATAGACATTAAAATCAATCTGACCATAGACAAGTACGCCCTAATCTTCACCCCCATCGCCCTATTCGTCTCATGATCAATCATTGAATTTTCCTCCTGATACATAAGCACAGACCCACACACTAATCGCTTCTTTAAATATCTATTGATTTTTTTATTCTCAATAATTCTTCTAATCACAGCAAATAATATATTCCAATTTCTCATTGGCTGAGAAGGGGTAGGCATCATATCATTCTTCCTAATTAACTGATGATTTTCTCGCCACGAAGCCAACACATCTGCCTTACAAGCCGTCCTCTACAACCGCATTGGAGATATTGGACTGATTTTAGCAACCGCATGATTGGCCATCACACTCACAACCTGGGACATTCAACTCTCCTTTTCCGAACTAAAAGAGCCAAACCTCATCCTCGCCCTCGGGTTACTCCTTGCCGCAACAGGAAAATCAGCTCAATTCGGCCTACACCCATGACTACCAGCTGCAATAGAAGGCCCGACCCCAGTATCCGCACTACTTCACTCGAGTACAATAGTTGTTGCAGGCGTATTTTTATTAATTCGAACAAACCCTATAATTAGCCTAACACCAAATATACTCACCCTAACACTATGTCTCGGAGCAATCTCAACACTATTCAGTGCTATCTGCGCCACCACACAAAATGATATCAAAAAAATTATTGCTTTCTCAACATCTAGTCAACTAGGGCTCATAATTGTCGCAATTGGACTAGGACTACCAGAACTTGCCTTCTTCCATATCTGCACGCACGCCTTCTTTAAGGCCCTACTGTTTCTCTGCTCGGGAACAATCATTCATGCACTCAACAACCAAGACATCCGCAAAATAGGGGGACTACAAAAACTCCTCCCAACCACATCATCCTGCATGACAATAGGAAATCTAGCTCTAATAGGAACCCCCTTCCTATCCGGCTTCTATTCTAAAGACACCATTATTGAAGCCCTCTGCAACTCACACCTAAACGCCTGAGCCCTCACAATAACACTTATTGCCACAATACTAACCGCCACCTATACACTACGAATAGTATATCTCACCCAAATAAAAACCCCCCGATTCCAACCAATCCAAAACCAAAACGAAGACTCAATCAACATAAAAAACCCACTACTACGACTAACCGCAGGAAGCATAATCGCCGGCCTAATACTAACCCAAACCATCTATACCAAAACACAAACAATAACAATACCAAACCATATCAAATTAGCCGCCCTTTTAGTTACTATTATTGGCCTAATTGTAGCAAACGACATCATAAACAAAACCACAACACTAACCTCACCAAAAAAATCCACCCCTATTAACTTCTCGACACAACTTGGATTTTTCAATAACATCATCCATCGAACCATCCCAAACACTGCCCTCAAAACCAGCCAAAAAACCTCAACACAAACAATAGACCAAATCTGATTAGAGATGCTACCAACTCTAAACTATACCAACCAAATTTTAGCAGCAAAAAAAACATCTGCCGCCCAAAAAGGGGACATCAAAACATACCTAATAGCCTTCATTACAACCATTGTTTTAGCAACAATAATTCTAAACCATTCGTAACCCCCCACGAACACGTCCCCGAACCAACTCTAAAGCCGAAAATAAACACAACAACAACCCAACCCCACACAACAATAAAACCCCTCCCCCATACGAATATAACAACGACACACCAACAACATCCTCCACAACACCAAAACAAACCCCAATATTATAGAAATCCCCCACCAAACAAAACATAAACAGCACAAATAAACTATAAAACAAAACATAGCCCAACACAGGCCGAGACCCCCAAGTCTCAGAATACTCATCACATGCCAACGCAATAGAATATGCATACACTACAAGAACCCCCCCCAAGTACACTAAAAGTAAAACAACCCCAACAAAACTAACCCCTAAAGACAATAAATAAAGACAACCCCCCAATACACAAAATAGTAAACTAACCGCCCCAAAAAAAGGAGAAGGATGACAAGCTACCCCAATGGTGCCAAACAAGATACAAAAAATTAATACAAAAAAAAGATACATTATTTTTACTTGGCTCTAAACCCAAGACCAACAATACGAAAAACTGCCGTTGTAATTCAACTATAAAAATATGACCCACAATATATGAAAATCACACCCCCTACTAAAAATCATCAACAACTCGTTAATTATCCTGCCCACACCATCAAACATATCCGCCTGATGAAACCTAGGCTCATTACTAGGATTAACCCTAATCATTCAAATCTTAACCGGCCTATTCCTAGCAATACACTACACAGCAGACACCACCCTAGCCTTCTCATCAGTAGCAAACATCTGTCGAGATGTACAATACGGCTGACTCCTACGAACAATACATGCCAACGGTGCCTCAATATTCTTTATTTGCATCTACCTACACATCGGACGAGGACTCTACTATGGCTCATACTTTCACAAAGAAACTTGAAACATCGGAGTAATTCTGCTATTTCTACTAATAGCAACAGCTTTCATGGGCTACATCCTACCATGAGGCCAAATATCATTTTGAGGCGCCACAGTAATCACAAGCCTCCTATCAACAACCCCATATGTAGGACAAACCCTAGTTGAATGACTATGAGGAGGGTTTTCCGTAGATAACCCAACCCTAACCCGCTTCTTCACACTACACTTCACACTCCCCTTCATCCTAGCTGGACTCTCAGCTCTACACCTATTTATGCTACACGAAACCGGCTCAAATAACCCACTTGGACTAAACTCCAACACAGATAAAATTATATTTCACCCCTATTATGTATATAAAGACCTGTTTGGAATAGCCATCGCTATCACAATCTTCATAACCATTGTCCTCTTTTCACCAAACATACTAGGAGACCCAGAAAACTTTATTCCAGCAAATCCAATAACCACCCCAAAACACATTAAACCAGAGTGATACTTCCTATTTGCCTATGCAATCTTACGATCTATCCCAAACAAATTTGGAGGTGTATTAGCCCTTCTTGCCTCAATCCTAATTCTACTACTCATCCCAATACTACACACCTCAAAACAACAAACTCATGCCTTCCGACCAATATCTCAAATTCTCTTCTGAGTCCTTATCTCAAACCTCATCCTCCTCACCTGACTAGGAGGACTCCCAATCGATGAACCCTTTGCCACACTAGCAAAAATTGCATCACTAAGTTACTTCGTAATTATCCTAATCCTCATACCCCTAATAGCCACCATAGAAAACAAGCTTCTATCCCACTGTTGCAATAGTATATACTTTTTAACACGCCGGCCTTGTAAACCGGAAAAGGGTTACGCCCAAACCCTTGCAATAACACTTTCCTGTCTCTGCCACACCTCAAAAGAGGGGCCCCCCCCATCTCCGGTCCCCAAAACCGAAATTTTATTTTCTTAAACTATCTTCTGCTATATACATACTATGTATAATAGTACATACATTTCTTTTCCGCTAGCATATCATAAAATACAATATACTATTAATTAGACATAATACATACTATGTATAATAGTACATACATTTCTTTTCCGCTAGCATATCATATAATACATAACTCCATAATCATACAAAGGTATAATTAAGATAATATTAAATATTAATGAACTCTAGGACAACCAACCCATACTGTCATTCAACTAGGTTGACACCTACACCTGAAGACCCCCTAATCATGTCCAGTTTCAGGCCCATTACTTGCCTACGTTCCATAATCGTACACAACTTGCACCTTGATCTTCATGAGACCTAAATGGTGTGAATGTCATGGAGCTACGTTTAATACGGTGCTTATCGAACACAACATGCGCTTTGATTGTAATACCTGTGGTGGTGAATGTCATGAACAATACAATCCTTAACTCCTTCTCCGTAGCCTTTCAGGATACCTGTGGCTAAATGGGTTAATTACACTTAACTCTTAACCATAGTCACCCTGGTCTGCTAGGCATTTGGTAATTTTTTTATTTTAGGATGTACTCTAGCCGCATTCATTTCTAGCAATAGTTCGATTGCATCATCGGTCCTACGGTGCCATGAAGCCCCGCCCCAACAGATATGATGACTTTCGTTTAATGCTTGGTAGACATAGAATTTGGTCATTTTTGTACTTAGAATGTACAGGGCCAATTTTTAAAAACTGGCCTAATTTTACTAATGAATTTTTTGGCCATTTTTCAAAAACTCGCCCGAATTTTATACGATTTTTTAAACAAATTTCCTACGTCGTAGAAAACTTAGGACAAACGATTTTGGCACCCAGGCAGGCACCCAGGCAGGCACCCAGGCAGGCACCCAGGCAGGCATATACGCATATACGCATATACGCATATA